TAGAAAGAAAAAAAAAACAATTTTCAATCATTTTTTATTATTTATTTTCTATTCCTATCTCTTTCCTTATTTTCAATATTGATTCTTTTTTAGCTTTAAAATAAAATAATTAAATTATTATGAATTTATATGATTATATGAATAAATAGATTCAATATGAAATTCATGAAATTTATATTATAGAAAGACGAATTTCTTCAATTCATCTTGTTGATTCATATTAGTCTTTTATGTGAATAAAATTTTGGAAAAATATATAATCTATATTGATTTAGAATTTAGAAGAAATAGAGAATTCGAAGATAAATGAAATAAATTACAAATAAAAAAATTATATGGAATCGTGAAAGACGAAAGAATCCTTCGAACCTAGTCATATTCTTATATTGTCTTATATTGTATTGACAATTTAAAAAAACTGCTCATACTATGAGCATAGTATCAATATACTGTTGATCGAGCAAGTATGCCCCCATCGTCTAGTGGTCTAGGACATCTCTCTTTCAAGGAGGCAACGGGGATTCGAATTCCCCTGGGGGTAGGGTACTACGAAAGGAAATGGGTCATTATCAATCTAAATAAGCCTATAGTGGATTCTTCCTGGGTCGATGCCCGAGCGGTTAATGGGGGCGGACTGTAAATTCGTTGGCAAAATGCCTACGCTGGTTCAAATCCAGCTCGGCCCAAAAATTCGCCTATCCCACAAATTATGTCTTACTATAAAGATTCTGATTCATATCAGAATCTTTAAGTTAAGTATTTAAGTATAAAGCCAAGGAAAAAAGTAAGGCTAAGGCAAAAAAATTGGAATTCAATTTGAAATTTATATAAATTTATGTATGTGATACGCTTGATTTTTTTGGGATTGTAGTTCAATTGGTCAGAGCACCGCCCTGTCAAGGCGGAAGCTGCGGGTTCGAGCCCCGTCAGTCCCGAGAAATCCAATAAAAAAAAAGATATCAATTTCTCTCTCTATTCTCTGGGAAGAAGGGAAAATAGAATACCTTTCCACAAGATTAAAAAAAAAACTCATAAACATATCATTCAAATTGAATACTTAATCTTAATATTGAATAATATCTGTGTTTCGTTACTTATTAATACACGCGTCAAGAACAATAAATAGGGTATTCAATTTAAATTAAAAATGAGGTCCCTATTCTTATATTAGTTATTAGCAGGGTAATTCATAATCTTTTTAAGTTAACAAAAAGGCTATTGGTATTTACAAGGAAATAAACAATTATAAAATAGTTTCTTTGATGGAATCTTCATGGAATTTTATGGAATTTTTCCATTTTTTTACCGGGACTTATAGTGATATTTATCATATCACACTTTTTGAGTTTCCAAGAAAAGAGAAAAAAAATATTATTAATTTAATATTTAATAAAGGGAGTCCCATTAGAAACATAAACAAACGAAATTTTCATTGAAATTCTATTTTTTGGGTTTCATTGTAAACTATGTAAGTTAAGTGTAAAGGAAAGGTGGTTATAAGATACTAGATTGCATAATTATACAAGAAAGGCCATAAGATTATAGAAAATAAAGAAAAGAATGATAAAAAAAAATAGGGTCAAAGAGTAAAGGTATTCTTGGATAATTGATTGATTAGATAAGGAATCAATTTTGAATTCGGTATGGATAAAAGATCTTCCTATGTTATACTATTCAATTCTCGACAATGAGTCGATTTCATAGTCCAGATATTGTTATTCATAACATTGACCTGATTCGATATCATCGAGATGTAATTCATCCCATTGAATTTACAGGCAAAAGATTGATAATCTCTATGGGATTAAATCCCGAGTTATTGCAAAGTAAAAAAAAAAAATGAAACGATGAGATTATGGAAGTAAACATTCTCGCATTTATTGCTACTGCATTATTTGTTCTAGTTCCAACTGCTTTCTTACTTATAATCTATGTAAAAACGGTTAGTCAAAGTAACTAATTTGACTGAAACTGAACTTCTTTCTTAGTATTAGTATTAGTATTTAAAAAAGAAAAGGAAAACAATTTTAATTTCACGTTTGAAATGAAAGAAAATGCGCGTACGCGACTAGAAATAGAAAAAGAAGCATTCTATTAGATTAGAGATAGTATGGTAGAAAGAAATGAATCTTTTTACCATACTATCAATTATTCTGATTACTGAATCTTCTTATTACTTAAGAAAATATCTATATATCAAATTTTATTATATCGATCCAAGTTTTATTTCTCGGCTAAAAAACTAAATGAATAGTATTCCTCTTCCTAGAGTCCACTTCTACCCCATACTACAAGTGAAAGAGAAAATGTAAAAACTACCATTAAAGCAGCCCAAGAAAGACTTATTATATCCATGTGAATTATGTCCCCTATCTCTATAAATATTAAGCAATTCTTCTATTATTTTTTTTTCTATAATTTTCATTAATAATAGTGAAATTAATGGCGCAGAGTCAAAAATGGATTTGTACCCAATCTTTATGAAAAAAATCCAAGAAATCCAGTTAATAACTTGTTCTTATAGTCGAATCAGGAAAAATTTAATACAAGAAAAATATGCAGTGGCTTTTTTTTTTTTATAATTCTGAAAGTAATTTGAATACAATATGTAAAAAAAAGACCTATTTTTTGTTTCCCTTCATTAAGTTAGAGGTATAAAAATGAAAAATATAGAATAAAAATAGGTTATTCTTTATCACATATCCCTCTTTTCATTTCCGGTTGGGTCTAATCCTACTTGGTCTGCGTGAAAAAATTGGAAAATAGAGCAGTACCAGTCTCACATATTCACATAACTTTAGCTTGAGGGAAAAGAACCTCTCGATCTATATGCTTAGAATCCAGTAAATATCATGAGTCCCCTTCTCTACTTATTTTTTATGAATCAAAATTTGGCAAGTTATCTCAAAGAAGAAAATAATACTGGATTTAGAGTTTGTTACCAGGCGACACCCGGATTTGAACTGGGGAAAAAAGGATTTGCAGTCCTCCGCCTTACCACTCGGCCATGTCGCCGCCAAAACAATAAAATAAAAAGAATAGATGACAGTATTTTCTCCGCTTTTGGCTTTTGGTTAGAGCGAGATTGATTGCTCAACTTTCTTTATTGTACTTGCATCTTTAATTTGAATCCCACTACATGGATTCCTTTTCTTTCTAAAGAGATCTTCTTTTTTTATTGGATCGACCGACTACTTTTATTGATTTGATAGTCTCTGAAAACCTACAATAGCTAATAATTTCTCCTTCTTTTACCCTTTCAATTAAAAACAATTCAAAACAGAATGGGAATTTTCAGGACGATATAATCAAATCAAAAATTATACATAACGAATCAGTATTAATTAAAAAAAAAACTTTTTCAATCAACTCTATATCAATTATAACAACAATTATGAATATATGTAAACCCCAAAACATAAATTGTTTTACAGATATCTAATTGAATGTCATATTTTTATATGATGACTATCATGAATTTTTTCATTTTCAATAAAAAATTAGTGTTGAAAATTTTATTTTATAAAGTAGCACATCTTCTTTTTTAATAGAATTCTCAATTCTAATCAAATTCAATTCTAATAAAAAAGGAGATGTCTATATGTTCCTATTTTGTTTTGAAGAATTTGAACCCATAGCTATAAAATAAATAAACTTTTTAGTAAGCACTTCCATTGAATTTTACGGATTATTCTATTCTACTCAAAAAGTATGTAAAAATATCTTATGGAATTGACAAATAAAAAAAATTAAGTACTCAAAAACTCTATCTTTTTGATTATTATGCTTTTATCTTAGCAAAAAGATCTCATTCTGAATCTATTTATTTTTTTTTTTTTATCCAATCGGATTGAGATATAGAATCTCATAATAATAGTATCGTTGGAAATAGAATTGGAATAACTTTTGTTTTGTGTTTTGATATTCTATACAAAAACTAGATCTAGATAAAGTGAAGTGTAATTTAGAAATTCATTTTTTATTTGTTGCAAATTCAATTCGTGTAAAATTCCAATTTATTTATTCATTTATACGTCTACGTTTATACATATTTTCCAAATTAATTACATATATGGATATATATATCCATGGTGGATGTAGCCAGTCAAATTTTATGTAATTCAGTAAACAGAATATAAATTCCATCATTGATAGAGCTAGATCAACCTACATAATCGATGAAGAATTCTCTAATAATGGATGGAATTTTTTGCTAAATGGGAAATTCAAAATAAAATGCTCAGGGATGGAAATGAAGTAATGTCTACAATACCTGGGTTGAATCAAATCCAATTTGAAGGATTTTGTAAATTCATTGATCAGGGCTTAACAGAAGAGCTTGATAAGTTTCCAAAAATAGAAGATACAGATCAAGAAATTGAATTTCAATTATTTGTGGAAACTTATCAATTGGTAGAACCCTTGATAAAAGAACGAGATGCTGTATATGAATCACTCACATATTCTTCTGAATTATATGTATCCGCAGGATTAATTTGGAAAACCGGTAGAGATATGCAAAAACAAACTATTTTTATCGGAAACATTCCAATAATGAACTCCCTAGGAACTTTTATAGTAAATGGAATTTACAGAATTTTAATCAATCAGATATTGCAAAGCCCTGGTATCTATTATCGATCGGAATTGGACCATAACGGAATTTCAGTCTATACCGGCACCATAATATCCGATTGGGGAGGAAGATTAGAATTAGAGATTGATAGAAAAGCGAGGATATGGGCTCGTGTGAGTAGAAAACAGAAAATATCTATTTTAGTTTTATTATCAGCTATGGGTTTGAATCTCAGAGAAATTCTAGAGAATGTTTGTTACCCGGAGATGTTCCTGTCTTTCCTAAATGATAAGGAGAAAAAAAAAATTCGGTCAAAAGAAAATGCTATTTTGGAATTTTATCAACAATTTGCTTCTGTAGGTGGAGATCCGGTATTTTCTGAATCCTTATGTAAGGAATTACAAAAGAAATTCTTTCAACAAAA